ACTCGAAACTGATCTGCCTCCATTTCCACTTTTCGTAAGCGTGTCCGGGCCTTTTCCAGCTGTTCAATGGCTCCACCACGTAGTTCTTCTGAATTTCGAATAGTATTCAAGATCCTCTGTTTTCGATTATCTAATAAATCACTTAATGAAAGTAGATTCTCTTTCCATTCATTTAAAAACTTCCATGATCCCTTCCCGAACCAAACATGAATCTTTCGATTCATTTGGCTCTCACGCTCAATTACTTATGATAAATTCCCATATCTTTTTTTGAATGTAATGAGCCTATCCTCTACTCTCTTCATATTCCAAAATAAAAATATCAAAACCAATCACTAATCCAAAACCAAAAAAGTCGGAGGACTCTTCTGACCAAACAAAAATATGTAATTGTCAACAAAGTTGTTTCTTTTTTTTTTTTTTATCCAAAAATCCAAAAGGGTTTTCTTCCTTTAATACACAATACATAGGTCGTCGATTCATCATTGGATAAAAGGGGGTTTAATCCCAATTTTTGTAATAAGCGGTTCAAATCATTTTATCCATATGAGTGTTCTTATATAGATAAATTATTCATTTTGAAAGCATCTCTATATTAATATTCATATTGTGGTAGAAAGAGTACCATGCTGCGTCTGGACTTCAAATGATTTAGCTTTAACCATAGTTAATGGTCCCACATTTTTGGTTGATAGAGAATCAAAGCGGATTTACCAACGAATAACGAAATGCTATGGTTCTTGCATATGATTTTTTTATTCAGAAGTCATTCGTGAGATAATGTACCTACTTTTCCTAGTTATAACATAAAAAGTACAGCTGGTTGGATCCAGCCTATTCTTGAAATAAACAACTCGCACACACTCCCTTTCCAAAAAAAACCAATACCCCAAGCACTACACTTAGATTTATTAGATTTGTTGCTAAAATATCGGTATTAAACCCGAAACTCCCGGCGGATGGCCAGTGGCCTAAAGAAACGAAAGAATCGGTTACATTTTTCATATGATCTCCTCTTATAGATAGACTAAAAAAAAAGAACAGAGTTCTTTTTGTATCGTCCTGCCCCCCTTTGATATATTTGATATATATATATTTTACTATTTCTAAATCGAGCCAAAAAAGATTCGATTTAGAAATGGTGAATTACCCCCTTCTTTATTTAAACCCTTCCTAAAAAATATAAAAGGGGGTTCCTTAGACTACGAACGGAAAGGATGAAAGCGAGTGAGTATGCTAATTCCTCATCCACAAATCAGCCCTTCCCGTGGGTTATTGCTTTTTCGAATTTATAAGATTAAACAAAAGGATTCGCAAATAAAAGTGCTAATGCTACAACCAGGCCATAAATTGTTAAAGCTTCCATAAAAGCTAGACTAAGCAATAAAGTACCTCGTATTTTTCCCTCCGCCTCAGGCTGTCTCGCGATACCTTCTACAGCTTGGCCCGCAGCAGTACCTTGACCAACTCCAGGTCCAATAGAAGCAAGCCCTACAGCCAATCCAGCAGCAATAACGGAAGCGGCAGAAATCAGTGGATTCATGATAAGTTCCTCATACAAAAAAAAATGGTTAATGATACAGTCAGCCGATGAATTATAACTTAATATTACATCGCTACAATTCATCCAGTCGAAGTAACTACAAACTTCAAATTGAAGTAATAATCTTATTCAAGGATCAAAACTACTTTACTTCGATATCTATTTTTTAGTTCCTATCGACAAAGTCTTTGCGAATCCGTACGACTTTCGTCCGTCCATTTCTTTGTTCCGAACCATTCTTTGAATTCTTCGATTTTTTTCTTGATTTCATCTGTTTATTCATTGAACTCACAGTCCCAGAGGATACGGAAAGACTTCTATTGGAATAGCCATCAAATTTATAGTAGTAGGGCAAATTTAATATCTCTTTAGTTCATATATAACTAGTCAATATTTAATATCAATCACCTATACACGCCTTTCTTCCATAACGTAAACCAACTCTTCATTCATCGTAAAACCTCCCTCTCCGATCCGAATCACCCTATTTTTTATGAATCCCTTTTTTGTTTGTAAATACTTCTTTCTTTATCATTCTCCCGCACGGATACAATCTAAATAGACAAATTGCTTAGGCCGAATCAGTGGATAGAAATATCATTATTTGATTGATCTAAGTTCACGCAATTTATTATTTCTGAAAATTTTATTTTGGTCAATCGCTGAAGAAAATCAACTGAAATGGGAATCTTTCTATAGAGCACCCCTCTTTTTTTACTCACACTTCGTAAACCACAAGAATTCTTATTCAAATTCTGATTCCGAATAGGAAATATTAGAATTGGCCGACCAGCAATATAAAATGAATATCTATTCAGGAGAGAATGGTATAATATAAGTGGATCAACCAAGAATTTTAGGAAAAAGATCTTTTAGATCTCTTTCCCCTTTTTTTTTTTACAACTCTCTCTACTCTAATATCTTTGGGGCTATTACTCTAGATTCTATATAGTGAGTTGTATATTTATATTTCCTAATTAGATTAGATTTTTTTTGAGCCACGCATACATTACCTTGGGATAAGCTAAAAAAGAATCTTTCAAAAACTAGTCAATGATGGCCCTCCATGGATTCCCCTATATAAGCCGCAGCTAAAGTTGCAAAAATCAGAGCTTGAATACCACTTGTAAATAATCCAAGGAACATGACAGGTATAGGAACCACTAAAGGTACTAAAGAAACAAGAACAACAACTACTAATTCATCAGCTAATATATTTCCGAAAAGTCGAAAACTAAGCGATAAAGGCTTTGTGAAATCTTCTAAGATGTTAATGGGTAAAAGGATTGGGGTTGGTTGAATATATTTCCCGAAATAACCCAATCCCTTTTTGGTAAGACCCGCATAGAAATATGCTACTGACGTGAGTAAAGCCAAAGCAACAGTAGTATTTATATCATTCGTGGGTGCGGCTAACTCCCCATGAGGTAATTGTATGATTTTCCAAGGTAAAAGCGCTCCTGACCAATTAGAAACAAAAATAAATAGAAACATTGTTCCAATAAAAGGAACCCAGGGGCCATATTCTTCTCCAATTTGAGTTTTACTCACATCTCGAATGAATTCAAGTACATATTCGAAGAAATTCTGACCACCGGTCGGAATGGTTTGTGGGTTCCGAACAGTTAGAGTAGCTGAACCCAATAAGATAGCAATTACAACCCAAGAAGTAATAAGTACTTGGCCGTGGACTTGAAAACCTCCTATTTTCCAATAGAAATGTTGGCCTACTTCCACACCAGAAATATCGTATAACCCCCTTAGTGTGTTGATAGAACAGGATAGAACATTCATATTGCCCTCTTAAAAAAATATAGCTTTAAAGAAAATTATTTTGATTCAAACGTCTCTTTCTCTACGTGACTACTTGAATCCCATATATATTTATAATACCAATTAAATTCTTGAATACAACGAATCACATAATATCCCCAGTTTTTTATCTCTTTTTTGAGATCCAAAAAGAGTATCTGAGATTCATAAATAGTAACTTATTACAAAACTCTATGAAATTTATAAAGTAAGTTAAGTTTTTTATCTTATTATTAAATTATTAAACTAGAACGCCCTTCACGAATTGCGAATACTAATTTGTTAAGAATTAATCGAATTGAAGATATAGCGTCATCGTTGGCTGGAATCGAAATATCTGCAAGATCGGGGTCACAATTTGTATCGATTAAACAAATTGTTGGAATTCCCAAAGTGATACATTCTTGAAGGGCCGTATATTCTTCGTGTTGATCAATGATGATTACAATATCTGGTAACCCCGTCATATATTTAATCCCGCCCAGATATGTTTGCAAGTGAGATAATTGTCTTTTCAACACGGCCGCATCTCTTTTCGGAAGACGATGGAGTCTCCCTGTTTTTTGTTCTGTTCTCAAGTCTCTAAACTTATGAAGTCTCGTTTCTGTAGTGGACCAATTCGTTAACATACCGCCAAGCCATTTTTTATTAACATAATGACACCGAGCCCTTATTGCAGCCCATGCTACTAGGTCAGCTGCTTTATTTTTAGTGCCAACGATTAAGAATTGTTTTCCCTTACTTGCTGCATCAAAAACCAAATCACAGGCTTCTGATAAAAAACGAGCGGTTCTAGTAAGATTTATAATATGAATACCTTTACGCTTTGCAGAAATATAAGGGGCCATTTTAGGATTCCATTTCCTAGTACCATGTCCAAAATGAACTCCGGCCTTCATCATCTCTTCCAAATCGATGTTCCAATATCTTTTTGTCATTTCTCCCCACACCCCCCCTCCTTAAAAAAAAAAAAAGAGACGAGGGTATCCTAAAATAAATAATTGTTCCGATGGAACCTTCTCTTCTACCGCAAATTGGCCGTAGATTTACGACCTAAGCCATTACATTATTCCTTTTCTATTCATTATTATCATTTTACTATTATTATCATTTTTACTATTACTAAATGAAATCAAATGTTTTCAAATAAAAGGCTAAATCCGCTTTTAGGAATCATTAAATCCTATACCTATAAATGATTGTTCTGATGTATCGTGGAAATTCTTTGAAAGGCAAGAATCAAAAAATTTTCTGTGGTGGAACAAAATATCTCTCATTTCCCCCTCAAATATATTATTATTTTTTGTTTCCAAGGAAATGTTGTTATGTTGTCTCGAAGGGTGCACCAATCCCTCGAATCCGGTACCAACGGGTATCATCCCCCCCAGAACAACGTTCTCTTTCAGGCCTTTCAACCAATCGATACGACCCCGTAGAGCTGCTTTTGCTAAAACTCGAGCAGTTTCTTGAAAACTCGCTTCGGATATAAAACTTTGAGTATTCAGAGATGCTTTTGTTATTCCCAATAAGACGGCTCGGTAACAGATCGCTTCTTCCAAAGCACGCCCCATTCGTTCCGCCCGTAACAATCCAATTAATTCTCCGGGTAAGAAAACATTTGACATCCCATCTTCTGAAACCAACA